GAATAACTTGCATCAGTATCTAAGTTTCAATTCAAACATGGGTTTGATTCACACTCCATGTTCTCAGAAGTATTTACCATCCGGAAAGAGGAAAAAACGGAGTCTTTGTCTAAAGAAATGCGTTGAGAAAGGGCAGATGTATAGAACCTTTCAACGAGATAGTGCTTTTTCAAATCTCTCAAAATGGAATCTGTTCCAAACATATATGCCATGGTTCCTTACTTCGACAGGGTGCAAATATCTCAATTTCACCCTTTTAGATACTCTTTCAGACCCATTGCCGATACTGAGTAGTAGTCAAAAATTTGTATCCATTTTTCATGATATGATGCATGGATCAGATATATCACGGCCAATTCCTCAGAAGATTCTTCCACAATGGACTCTGATAAGTGAGATTTCGAGTCAATGTTTAAAGAATCTTCTTCTGTCCGAAGAAATGATTCATCGAAATAATGAGTCATCCGTTCCATTGATATGGGCACATCTGAGATCAACAAATGCTCGGGAGTTCCTCTATTCCATCTTTTTCCTTCTTCTTGTTGCTGGATATCTCGTTCGTATACATCTTCTCTTTGTTTCCCGAGCCTCTAGTGAGTTACAGACAGAGTTAGAAAAGATCAAATCTTTGATGATTCCATCATACATGATGGAATTTCGAAAACTTCTGGATAGGTATCCTACATCTGAACTGAATCCTTTCTGGTTAAAGAATCTCTTTCTAGTTGTTCTGGAACAATTAGGAGATTCTCTGGAAGAAATACGGGGTTCTGCTTCTGGTGGCAACATGCTATTGGGTGGTGGTCCCACTTATGGGGTCAAATCACTACGTTCTAAGAAGAAATATTGGAAGATCAATCTCATCGATCTTGTAAGTATCATACCAAATCCCATCAATCGAATCCTTTTTTCGAGAAATACGAGACATCTAAGTCGTACAAGTAAAGAGATCTATTCATTGATAAGAAAAAGAAAAAACGTGAACGATTATTGGATTGATGAGAAAATAGAATTCTGGGTAGCGAACAGTGATTCGATTGATGATGAAGAAAGAGAATTCTTGGTTCAGTTCTCCACCTTAACGACAGAAAAAAGGATTGATCAAATTCTATTGAGTCTGACTCATAGTGATCATTTATCAAAGAATGACTCTGGTTATCAAATGATTGAACAACCGGGATCAATTTCCTTACGATACTTAGTTGACATTCATCAAAAGGATCTAATGAATTATGAGTTCAATAGATCCTGTTTAGCAGAAAGACGGATATTCCTTGCTCATTATCAGACAATCACTTATTCACAAACCTCGTGTGGGGCTAATAGTTTTCATTCCCCATCTCCTCATGGAAAACCCTTTTCGCTCCGCTTAGCCCTATCCCCTTCTAGAGGTATTTTAGTGATAGGTTCTATAGGAACTGGACGATCCTGTTTGGTCAAATACCTAGCGACAAACTCCTATGTTCCTTTCATTACGGTATTTCCGAACAAGTTCCTGGATGACAAGCCTAAAGGTTATCTTATTGATGATATTGATGATAGTGACGATATTGATGATAGTGATGATAGTGATGATGACCTTGATCTTGATATTGATACGGAGCTGCTAACTATGACGAATGTGCTAACTATGTATATGACGCCGAAAAGAGACCAATTTGATATCACCCTTCAATTCGAATTAGCAAAAGCAATGTCTCCTTGCATAATATGGATTCCAAACATTCATGATCTGCATGTGAATGAGTCGAATTACTTATCCCTCGGTCTATTAGAGAACTATCTCTCCAGGGATTGTGAAAGATGTTCCACTGGAAAGATTCTTGTTATTGCTTCGACTCATATTCCCCAAAAAGTGGATCCCGCTCTAATAGCTCCGAATAAATTAAATACATGCATTAAGATACGAAGGCTTCTTCTTCCACAACAACGAAAGCACTTTTTCATTCTTTCATATACTAGGGGATTTCACTTGGAAAAGAAGATGTTCCATACTAACGGATTCGGGCCCATAACCATGGGTTCCAATGCGCGAGATCTTGTAGCACTTATCAATGAGGCCCTATCGATTAGTATTACACAGAAGAAATCCATTATAGAAACTAATACAATTAGATCAGCTCTTCATAGAAAAACTTGGGATTTTCGATCCCAGATAAGATCGGTTCAGGATCATGGGATCCTTTTCTATCAGATAGGAAGGGCTGTTACACAAAATGTACTTCTAAGTAATTGCCCCATAGATCCTATATCTATCTATATGAAGAAGAAATCATGTAAGGGAGGGTATTCTTATTTGTACAAATGGTACTTCGAACTTGGAACGAGCATGAAGAAATTCACGATACTTCTTTATCTTTTGAGTTGTTCTGCCGGATCGGTCGCTCAAGATCTTTGGTCTTCATCCAGACACGATGAAAAAAATTGGATCACTTCTTATGGATTCGTTGAGAATGATTCTGATCTAGTTCATGGCCTATTACTATTATTACTATTAGAA